GCTAACGTAGCTTAATTAAAGCATAACACTGAAGATGTTAAGATGGGCCCTAGAAAGCCCCGGGAGCACAAAGGCTTGGTCCTGACTTTAGTGTCGACTCTAACTAAACTTACACATGCAAGTATCCGCCCCCCTGTGAGAATGCCCACAACTCCCTGCTTGGGAACTAGGAGCCGGTATCAGGCACAAGCCCAGCTAGCCCACGACGCCTTGCTTAGCCACACCCTCAAGGGACCTCAGCAGTGATAAATATTAAGCCATAAGTGAAAACTTGACTTAGTTAAGGTTAAGAGGGCCGGTAAAACTCGTGCCAGCCACCGCGGTTATACGAGAGGCCCAAGTTGACAAACAACGGCGTAAAGAGTGGTTAGGGGATTTACTAAACTAGAGCCGAACGCTTTCAAAGCTGTTATACGCACCCGAAAGTATGAAACCCAATTACGAAAGTAGCTCTACTTATCCTGAACCCACGAAAGCTAAGAAACAAACTGGGATTAGATACCCCACTATGCTTAGCCCTAAACATCGATTGCACCATACACTCCATATCCGCCCGGGGATTATGAACGTCAGTTTAAAACCCAAAGGACTTGGCGGTGCTTAACATCCACCTAGAGGAGCCTGTTCTAGAACCGATAACCCCCGTTAAACCTCACCCTCCCTTGTTTTATCCGCCTATATACCACCGTCGTCAGCTTACCCTGTGAAGGATTTACAGTAAGCAAAATTGGCACAGCCCAAAACGTCAGGTCGAGGTGTAGTGAATGAGAGGGGAAGAAATGGGCTACATTTGCTAAACATAGCAAACACGAATGTTGCATTGAAACATGCAGCTGAAGGAGGATTTAGCAGTAAGCAGGAAATAGAGCGTCCCGCTGAAACTGGCCCTAAAGCGCGCACACACCGCCCGTCACCCTCCCCAAGCATCCTGAATAAACCTAATTAAAAGCCAACAGACCGCGAAGGGGAGGAAAGTCGTAACATGGTAAGTGTACCGGAAGGTGTACTTGGAAAAATCAGAGTGTAGCTAAGATAGATACAGCATCTCACTTACACCGAGAAGACGTCCGTGCAACTCGGATCACCCTGACGCCTATTAGCTAGCCCCACCCCTTAACACAACAAACCCCCATTCATAACCCCTAAAGCACGAAACACCCACGTAGCTAAACCATTCTCCCCCCTAAGTCCAGGCGATAAAAAAGGAAATTTTGGAGCAATAGAAAAAGTACCGCAAGGGAAAGCTGAAAGAGAGATGAAAAAGCCCAGTAAAGCTTAAAGAAGCAGAGCTTATACCTCGTACCTTTTGCATCATGATTTAGCTAGCACTTTCAAGCAAAGAGACCCTAAAGTTTGTAACCCCGAAACTGAGTGAGCTACTCCAAGACAGCCTATTTATAGGGCGAACCCGTCTCTGTGGCAAAAGAGTGGGAAGAGCTTTGAGTAGAGGTGACAAACCTACCGAACTCAGTTATAGCTGGTTGCCTGTGAATTGAATAGAAGTTCAGCCCCCTGGATTCTCCACTCATGCACTTTATTTAACCCTTCAGATGCAATGAGAAGCCAGGGGTGTTAGTCAAAGGGGGTACAGCCCCTTTGAAACAAGACACAACTTTCCCAGCAGGATAAAGATCATATTCAAATAAGGACAGATGTTTTAGTGGGCCTAAAAGCAGCCACCTTAACAGAAAGCGTTAAAGCTCAGACATGAAGCCCTCCCGTTATACCGATAACCTTATCTTAATCCCCCACATTTAACAGGCCCTCCTATGCACCACATAGGAACGACTATGCTAATATGAGTAATAAGAAAGTACAACCACTTTCTCCTTGCACATGTGTAAGTCGGAACGGACCCCCCACCGAATCTTAACGGCCCCAATCAAAGAGGGTATTGGAAACCACCACAAATTTAGGCCAGAAAAACATCCAATGTAAACCCGTTAACCCCACACTGGTGTGCCCAAAAGGAAAGACCAAAAGGGGGAGAAGGAACTCGGCAAACATACCCCAAGCCTCGCCTGTTTACCAAAAACATCGCCTCTTGCATAACCAAAGTATAAGAGGTCCCGCCTGCCCAGTGACGACTTAGTTCAACGGCCGCGGTATTTTGACCGTGCAAAGGTAGCGTAATCACTTGTCTTTTAAATGAAGACCTGTATGAATGGCATAACGAGGGCTTAACTGTCTCCTTCCCCCGGTCAATGAAATTGATCTCCCCGTGCAGAAGCGGGGATGAAACCATAAGACGAGAAGACCCTATGGAGCTTTAGACACACAGGTGGCCCATGTCAAATAACCCCCGCTAAGGGCCTGAACTAAGTGGAACCTGCCTTGATGTCTTCGGTTGGGGCGACCATGGGGAATACAAAACCCCCACGTGGAAGGGGAGCACACCCCTAAGTTACTTCTTCTCCCGCAAGCCAGAGCAACGGCTCTAACCAGCAGAAATTCTGACCAAAATGATCCGGTAATACCGATCAACGAACCAAGTTACCCTAGGGATAACAGCGCAATCCCCTTTTAGAGCCCATATCGACAAGGGGGTTTACGACCTCGATGTTGGATCAGGACATCCTAATGGTGCAGCCGCTATTAAGGGTTCGTTTGTTCAACGATTAAAGTCCTACGTGATCTGAGTTCAGACCGGAGTAATCCAGGTCAGTTTCTATCTATGACATGATCTTTTCTAGTACGAAAGGACCGAAAAGAAGGGGCCCATGCTAAAAGTACGCCTCACCCCCACCTAATGAAAAAATCTAAACTAGGCAAAAGGGCATATCCACTTTGCTGGAGATAACAGTAAGTTGGGGTGGCAGAGCCCGGCTAATGCAAAAGACCTAAGCCCTTTCCACAGAGGTTCAAGTCCTCTCCTTAACTATGATTTCAACCCTCATTACGCATATTATTAACCCACTAGCCTTTATTGTCCCCGTCTTGTTAGCCGTAGCATTCCTGACTCTCCTTGAACGAAAGGTGCTAGGTTATATACAACTCCGAAAAGGTCCCAATATCGTTGGGCCTTACGGCCTCCTTCAACCTATTGCTGACGGCGTAAAACTCTTCATTAAGGAACCCGTTCGCCCTTCAACCTCCTCACCAGTTTTATTCCTTTTGTCACCCATACTTGCGCTAACGCTAGCCCTTGCACTTTGAGCCCCCATGCCTTTTCCATACCCTGTTGTGGACCTCAACCTGGGGATTTTATTTATTCTAGCCTTGTCTAGCCTTGCAGTATACTCCATCCTCGGATCAGGCTGAGCATCCAATTCGAAGTATGCATTAATAGGAGCACTACGTGCTGTTGCACAAACAATTTCTTACGAGGTCAGCCTCGGACTCATCTTACTTAGCATCATTATCTTTGCAGGAGGGTTTACACTCCAAACCTTTAACACAGCCCAAGAGGCCATTTGACTCGTAGTGCCCGCCTGACCACTGGCTGCCATATGATACATCTCCACCCTTGCCGAAACAAACCGTGCACCATTCGACCTGACCGAGGGGGAATCTGAACTTGTCTCAGGCTTCAACGTAGAGTACGCAGGTGGACCCTTCGCTTTATTCTTTTTAGCCGAATATTCAAACATCCTCCTAATAAACACACTGTCCGCAACACTATTTTTGGGCGCCTCGCACATTCCAAACATCCCAGAATTAACAAGCATCAACTTAATAACTAAAGCCGCCCTTCTCTCAGTTGTTTTTCTCTGGGTCCGAGCTTCGTACCCGCGGTTCCGTTATGACCAGCTTATACACCTCATTTGAAAAAATTTTCTTCCACTAACGCTGGCGCTGGTTATTTGACACTTAGCGCTCCCTATTGCATTCGCTGGCCTCCCACCTCAGCTGTAGGCACAGGAGCTGTGCCTGAATTTAGGGGCCACTTTGATAGAGTGAATCATGGGGGTTAAAGTCCCCCCAACTCCTTAGAAAGAAGGGGATCGAACCCAACCTGAAGAGATCAAAACTCTTCGTGCTTCCTCTACACCACTTCCTAGTAAAGTCAGCTAAACAAGCTCTTGGGCCCATACCCCAACCATGTAGGTTAAAACCCTGCCTTTGCTAATGAACCCCTACATCTTGACCACCCTTCTATTTGGTTTGGGCCTAGGTACAACACTGACATTTGCAAGCTCCCACTGACTTCTCGCGTGAATAGGCCTTGAAATTAATACACTAGCCATTATTCCACTAATAGCCCAACACCACCACCCTCGGGCGGTTGAAGCCACTACTAAATACTTCCTGGCACAAGCCACAGCAGCGGCCACCCTCCTGTTTGCAAGCACCACCAACGCCTGAATTACCGGACAATGAGATGTTCAACAGATAACACATCCGCTCCCCACAACAATAGTTGTGATCGCCCTAGCACTAAAAATTGGACTAGCCCCTATACACTCCTGACTCCCCGAAGTTCTTCAGGGCCTAAGCCTCACCACAGGTCTTATTTTATCAACCTGACAGAAGCTTGCACCTTTTGCTCTTCTATTACAAATTCAAACGACCAATCCTACGCCTCTAATCATTATTGGCCTTCTCTCTGCCCTTGTAGGGGGCTGAGGTGGTCTCAACCAAACACAGCTGCGCAAAGTTCTTGCCTACTCCTCAATCGCCCACCTTGGTTGAATAATACTTATCCTTCAATTTTCTCCACTCCTGAGCCTCCTTGCACTGCTGACATATTTTACTATGACCTTTTCAGCTTTCCTCATCTTCAAAGTAAACAAGGCCACTACTGTTAATGCACTCGCCATCTCTTGGGCAAAAACTCCGGCCCTCACAGCCCTAGCACCCCTTGTTTTACTTTCCCTCGGGGGCCTTCCCCCACTTACCGGCTTTATACCAAAGTGGTTTATTCTTCAAGAACTTACCAAACAAGATTTACCAGCACTAGCTACTCTCGCTGCACTAACTGCCCTCTTGAGCCTCTACTTCTACCTACGTCTCTCGTATGCTATGACCCTAACGATATTTCCCAATAACCTCATTGGCATGACCCCCTGACGATTCTCAACTCCCCAATTTACCCTTCCCCTCGCCGTTTCCACTGCGGCGACCACCCTCCTCCTGCCATTGGCACCTGCTGCCGTAGCACTCCTCGTCACCTAGGGACTTAGGCTAGCAATTAGACCAACGGCCTTCAAAGCCGTCAGCGTGAGTGAAAATCTCTCAGTCCCTGTTAAGACTTGCGGGATATTACCCCACATCTTCTGCATGCAAAGCAAACACTTTAATTAAGCTAAAGCCTTTCTAGATAGGAAGGCCTTGATCCTACAAAATCTTAGTTAACAGCTAAGCGCCCAATCCGGCGAGCATCTATCTACTTTCTCCCGCCTTGTTTAACCAGTAAAAGGCGGGAGAAAGCCCCGGCAGACGATTAGTCTGCTTCTTTAGATTTGCAATCTAACATGTAACACCCCAGGGCTTGATAAGAAGAGGGCTTGCACCTCTGTCTATGGGTCTACAATCCACCGCTTAACTCAGCCATCCTACCTGTGGCAATCACACGTTGATTTTTCTCGACCAATCACAAAGACATCGGCACCCTCTATCTCGTATTTGGTGCCTGAGCCGGAATAGTGGGGACAGGTCTAAGTCTGCTCATTCGAGCAGAACTCAGCCAACCTGGGGCTCTCCTGGGAGACGATCAAATTTATAACGTGATCGTTACCGCACACGCCTTTGTAATAATCTTCTTTATAGTAATACCAATTATGATCGGAGGGTTCGGAAACTGACTTATCCCACTAATGATCGGGGCCCCTGATATGGCATTCCCTCGAATGAACAACATGAGTTTCTGACTTCTGCCTCCATCCTTTCTTCTCCTCCTAGCCTCTTCAGGCGTAGAAGCCGGGGCTGGAACTGGGTGAACTGTATATCCTCCGTTAGCTGGAAATCTAGCACACGCTGGAGCATCCGTAGACCTAACAATCTTTTCTCTTCACCTTGCCGGGATTTCATCAATCCTGGGAGCAATCAACTTTATTACCACAATCATCAACATGAAACCTACAGCAGTAACTATGTACCAAATTCCACTATTCGTGTGAGCCGTACTAATTACAGCCGTTCTTCTCCTCCTCTCCCTTCCAGTCTTAGCCGCTGGCATCACAATGCTACTGACAGACCGCAACCTAAACACAACTTTCTTTGACCCTGCCGGAGGGGGTGACCCCATCCTCTATCAACACCTATTCTGATTCTTTGGCCACCCAGAGGTATATATTTTAATTCTTCCAGGCTTCGGGATAATTTCTCACATTGTTGCATATTATGCAGGTAAGAAAGAACCCTTTGGCTATATAGGAATAGTCTGAGCTATGATGGCTATTGGACTCCTGGGCTTCATCGTATGGGCTCATCACATGTTTACAGTTGGAATAGACGTGGACACACGAGCCTACTTTACTTCTGCCACAATGATTATCGCCATCCCAACTGGCGTAAAAGTCTTTAGCTGACTCGCAACCCTCCACGGAGGAAGCATTAAGTGAGAAACCCCACTTCTGTGAGCCCTAGGCTTTATTTTCCTGTTCACAGTAGGAGGTCTTACTGGTATTGTCTTAGCTAATTCCTCTCTCGACATCGTCCTCCATGACACATACTATGTAGTAGCCCACTTCCACTATGTACTATCCATGGGTGCTGTGTTTGCAATCGTTGCCGCCTTCGTACACTGATTCCCCCTATTTACAGGCTACACCCTCCACTCCGCATGAACAAAAATTCACTTTGGCCTCATGTTTGTAGGTGTAAATCTCACATTCTTCCCCCAACATTTCCTTGGCCTTGCCGGAATACCTCGACGGTACTCGGACTACCCAGATGCATATACCCTTTGAAATACTGTCTCATCAATCGGATCACTAATGTCCCTCGTTGCTGTGATTTTATTTTTGTTTATTATTTGAGAAGCATTTACAGCCAAACGAGAAGTCGGGGCAGTAGAACTAACTTCAACTAATATCGAATGACTCTACGGCTGCCCCCCACCCTATCACACATTTGAGGAGCCCGCATTCGTCCAAGTTCGTATAAACTCGAACAACTAACGAGAAAGGGAGGAGTTGAACCCCCATCAATTGGTTTCAAGCCAACCACATAACCGCTCTGTCACTTTCTTCACAACACACCAATAAGATACTAGTAAAACGTTATAACACTGCCTTGTCAAGGCAGAATTGTGGGTTAAACCCCCGCGTATCTTGAACACAATGGCACATCCGTCACAACTGGGGTTTCAGGACGCAGCTTCCCCCCTAATAGAAGAACTACTTCACTTCCATGATCACGCCTTAATAATTGTTATTCTCATCAGCGCAATAGTGCTTTATATTATTGTGGCAATGGTCACGGCCAAACTAACCGACAAGCTTGTCTTAGACTCCCAAGAAATTGAAGTAATCTGGACAGTTCTCCCAGCTATTATCCTAATTCTCATCGCCCTCCCGTCTCTCCGCATTTTATACCTGATAGACGAAATTAACGACCCCCATCTAACCATCAAAGCATTAGGTCACCAATGATACTGAAGCTACGAATACACAGACTACCAAGACCTTGGTTTTGACTCTTATATAATCCCAACACAAGACCTGACCCCTGGGCAGTTCCGACTACTTGAAGCAGATCACCGAATGGTGATTCCTGTTGAATCCCCAATTCGAGTCCTTATTTCAGCTGAAGATGTTTTACATTCCTGAGCAGTCCCCTCCCTGGGCGTAAAAGTTGATGCTGTACCTGGCCGATTAAACCAAGCAACCTTTATTGTTAGCCGACCTGGCGTATTCTACGGCCAATGCTCTGAGATTTGCGGGGCAAACCACAGTTTTATACCCGTCGTTGTAGAAGCAGTCCCACTTGACCACTTTGAGAACTGGTCTTCGCTAATAATTGAAGACGCCTCGCTAAGAAGCTAATAAGTACAAGCGTTAGCCTTTTAAGCTAAAGACTGGTGCCTAACAACCACCCCTAGCGACATGCCTCAACTGGACCCCGCACCCTGATTTGCAATTTTGGTTTTCTCTTGAATAATCCTTTTAACTGTTATTCCCCCAAAAGTTTTAGCTCACACCTACCCCAATGAGCCAACCTCCCAAAGCACACAAAAACCTAAAACAGAGCCCTGAAACTGACCATGATACTAAGCTTCTTTGATCAATTTATGTCCCCCGTATTCCTGGGCATCCCCCTAATTGCCCTGGCAATTACACTGCCCTGAACGCTGTTCCCAGCCCCTGTCTCTCGCTGACTAAATAATCGTATAGTTTCACTTCAAGGATGATTCATTAGCGGCTTCACATCTCAACTTCTCCTCCCACTAAACCCAGCCGGACACAAGTGAGCCATTTTATTTGCCTCATTAATGCTTTATCTTATTTCTATTAACATGCTCGGACTCCTTCCATACACATTTACACCTACAACTCAACTCTCCCTTAACCTCGGCCTCGCAGTTCCACTCTGATTGGCAACTGTCATTATCGGCATGCGAAACCAGCCAACAGTCGCCCTAGGCCACCTTCTTCCAGAAGGGACCCCCACTCTTCTTATCCCAGTACTAATTATTATCGAAACAATTAGCCTGTTTATTCGACCTCTCGCTCTTGGTGTTCGACTTACAGCAAATCTTACAGCTGGCCACCTGCTCATTCAACTCATTGCAACAGCTGCCTTTGTTCTTCTTCCGCTTATGCCTGTCGTTGCTATTTTAACAGCAACAGTTCTCTTCCTCCTAACTCTCCTAGAAGTTGCCGTTGCTATAATTCAAGCCTACGTCTTTGTTTTACTCCTAAGTCTTTACCTACAAGAAAACGTCTAATGGCCCCTCAAGCGCACCCGTACCACATAGTCGACCCTAGCCCATGACCCCTCACGGGGGCTATCGCTGCCCTATTGATAACATCTGGCCTTGCTATCTGATTCCACTTCCACTCTACCACCCTAATAACTATTGGAACAGTCCTTCTTATTCTAACAGTCTTCCAGTGATGACGAGATGTCGTTCGAGAAGGTACATTCCAAGGACACCATACCCCTCCCGTTCAAAAAGGCCTCCGATACGGTATGATCTTATTTATTACCTCAGAAGTCCTATTTTTCTTAGGCTTCTTCTGGGCTTTTTATCACTCAAGCCTCGCACCTACGCCTGAACTAGGAGGTTTCTGACCACCCGCAGGCATCACACCTTTAGACCCATTTGAAGTCCCGCTTCTAAATACAGCAGTCCTACTTGCCTCTGGCGTAACTGTTACATGGGCACATCACAGTATTATAGAAGGCGAACGAAAACAAGCTATCCAATCTCTTGCTCTCACAATTTTACTCGGTGGCTACTTTACCTTCCTCCAAGGCCTTGAATATCACGAAGCCCCCTTCACCATTGCAGACGGAGTTTATGGTGCCACATTCTTTGTTGCTACCGGCTTCCACGGACTTCACGTCTTAGTGGGCTCCTCTTTCTTAGCCGTTTGTTTATTACGCCAAATTCTGCACCACTTTACATCCGACCACCATTTTGGCTTCGAGGCAGCCGCATGATACTGACACTTTGTAGACGTCGTCTGACTCTTCCTCTATATCTCTATTTACTGATGAGGATCTTAATCTTCCTAGTATCAAATCTAGTATAAGTGACTTCCAATCACCTGGTCTTGGTTAAAATCCAAGGGAAGATAATGAGCCTTCTTCTAACCATCATTTCAATCACCGCCCTCCTATCAACGGTACTTGCCATTGTGTCTTTTTGACTTCCCCAAATTACGCCGGATTATGAAAAGCTGTCACCGTACGAGTGTGGCTTTGACCCCATTGGTTCCGCCCGACTACCCTTCTCGATGCGATTTTTTCTCATCGCCATCCTCTTTCTTCTGTTCGACTTAGAAATTGCACTTCTCCTCCCGCTCCCCTGAGGCGACCAACTAGCGTCCCCTCTACTTACATTTACCTGAGCTGCAGCAGTTCTATCGCTCCTAACCCTTGGCCTCATCTACGAATGAGTACAAGGAGGCCTAGAATGGGCTGAATAGGTGGTTAGTCTAAGAAAAACATTTGATTTCGGCTCAAAAACTTGTGGTTTAAATCCGCAACCGCTTAATGACCCCTACACACTTTGCCTTCTCCTCAGCCTTTTTTCTAGGTTTAACAGGCCTGGCATTCCACCGGTCCCACCTCCTTTCCGCACTATTGTGCCTTGAAGGGATGATACTGTCCCTTTTTGTTGGCCTCTCCCTGTGAACTCTACAACTAGACTCAACTAACTTTTCAGCATCTCCATTACTCCTGCTTGCGTTTTCAGCCTGTGAAGCAAGCGCCGGGCTCGCCCTTCTAGTAGCCACTGCCCGAACCCACGGAACTGACCGACTGCAAAGCCTAAACCTCCTCCAATGCTAAAAATTCTAATTCCAACACTTATGCTAATCCCAACAGCCTGACTACTTAAACCTAGCTGGCTCTGGCCCATAACCTTATTGTATAGCTTTTGCATCTCCTTAATTAGCCTCTCGTGACTAAAAAACCTCTCGGAAACCGGCTGATCCTCACTCAACCTATTTATAGCCACCGACTCTTTATCAACCCCCCTCCTTGTCCTGACATGTTGGCTACTTCCGCTAATAATCTTAGCAAGCCAAAAACACACGGCCTCAGAGCCGCTCAGTCGGCAGCGCATGTATATTTCGCTTCTCGCCTCCCTTCAATTTTTCCTGATTCTAGCATTTAGCGCCACAGAGCTGGTGATGTTTTACGTAATATTTGAAGCTACCCTTATCCCGACACTGATCATTATCACTCGCTGAGGGAACCAAACAGAGCGCCTAAATGCGGGAACCTACTTCCTGTTCTATACCCTGGCTGGCTCACTTCCTCTTCTTGTTGCCTTGCTGCTACTCCAAAACACATCCGGAACTCTCTCATTATTAACGCTCCACTACACGGACCCGCTCGCTCTGTCCTCCTATGCAGACAAATTATGATGAGCCGGATGTCTTCTAGCTTTCCTAGTTAAAATGCCACTTTATGGCGTTCACCTCTGACTTCCCAAAGCACATGTTGAAGCCCCAATTGCAGGCTCAATAATCCTTGCAGCAGTTTTACTTAAGCTAGGAGGCTACGGCATAATCCGTATAATAACAATACTAGAGCCTCTAACCAAAGAATTAAGCTACCCCTTTATTATCTTTGCACTCTGAGGCGTAATCATGACCGGCTCAATTTGCCTACGACAAACGGACCTTAAGTCATTAATTGCCTACTCCTCTGTTAGTCACATGGGCCTCGTGGCCGGAGGGATTCTCATTCAATCACCCTGAGGGCTCACGGGTGCACTTACACTTATAATCGCCCACGGCCTCACCTCCTCAGCCCTATTTTGCCTAGCAAATACAAACTATGAACGAACACACAGCCGTACAATAGTATTAGCACGAGGACTTCAAGTGGCCTTACCCCTAATGGCCACTTGATGATTTGTCTCCAGCCTAGCCAACCTGGCCCTGCCCCCACTGCCTAACCTTATGGGGGAGCTGATGATTATCACCTCCCTTTTTGACTGGTCCTGATGAACACTGGCACTTACAGGGTCCGGGACTCTTATTACCGCTGGCTACAGCCTCTATATATTCTTAATGACTCAACGAGGTCCTCTCCCAACACATGTAATTGCACTTGAACCCTCACACACCCGAGAACATCTTCTTATTGCACTTCACCTCATCCCTCTTGTTCTCCTCGTTCTTAAGCCCGAGCTGATCTGAGGCTGAACTGCCTGTAGGAATAGTTTTAACAAAAACACTAGATTGTGATTCTAGAAATAAGGGTTAAACCCCCTTTTCCCACCGAGAGAGGCTCGCAGCAATGGGAACTGCTAATTCCCACGACCTTGGTTGGACCCCCAGGCTCACTCGAAACGCTCCTAAAGGATAACAGCTCATCCGTTGGTCTTAGGAACCAAAAACTCTTGGTGCAAATCCAAGTAGCAGCTATGCACCCCACCTCCCTAATGATCTCATCAAGCTTGATTACAATCTTTGCATTACTAGCCTACCCACTGGCCACCACATTCCGTCCTACGCCTCAGGGGCCTCAATGAGCCACATCTCATGTCAAAACAGCTGTAAAAATAGCTTTCTTTGTTAGCCTCTTACCCCTTGCCCTGTTCCTTAATGAAGGTGCCGAGACAATTGTTACTAACTGGGCCTGAATGAACACTAACACCTTTAACATCAACATCAGCCTAAAATTTGACTTTTACTCGATTATCTTTACTCCTATTGCCCTCTACGTTACTTGGTCCATTCTAGAGTTCGCATCATGATACATACACGCTGACCCACACGTAAACCGCTTTTTCAAGTACCTTTTAACGTTTCTTATTGCTATAATTATCCTAGTAACTGCAAACAACATATTTCAACTCTTTATCGGGTGAGAGGGCGTAGGGATCATATCGTTCCTCCTCATTGGATGATGGTACGGACGGGCGGATGCTAATACTGCAGCACTTCAAGCAGTACTGTACAACCGGGTCGGGGACATCGGACTCATCTTCGCCATAGCTTGAATAGCAACAAACCTAAACTCCTGGGAAATACAACAAATCTTTGCGACCTCTAAGGGTATGGACTTAACCTACCCCCTCATTGGACTAATCATCGCGGCAACCGGGAAATCAGCTCAATTTGGGCTCCACCCTTGGCTGCCCTCAGCCATGGAAGGTCCTACACCGGTATCTGCCCTACTTCATTCTAGCACTATAGTCGTGGCCGGCATCTTTCTCCTGGTACGAATGAGCCCACTTCTGGAGAATAACCCGGCTGCCCTCACAACCTGCCTCTGTCTCGGGGCCCTTACGACCCTGTTCACTGCAACCTGCGCCCTCACACAAAATGATATTAAAAAAATCGTCGCATTTTCTACATCTAGTCAGCTCGGGCTCATAATGGTAACCATTGGGTTAAACCAACCTCAACTAGCATTTCTACACATCTGTACACACGCCTTCTTTAAAGCCATACTATTTCTTTGCTCGGGGTCTATTATTCACAGCCTAAACGATGAACAGGACATCCGAAAAATAGGCGGTATGCACCACCTTGCACCTTTTACATCCTCTTGCTTGACAATTGGAAGCCTCGCACTTACGGGAACTCCCTTCTTAGCTGGTTTCTTCTCTAAAGATGCCATCATCGAAGCATTAAACACATCCCATTTAAACGCCTGAGCCCTAACCCTAACCCTCCTGGCCACATCTTTTACAGCAATCTACAGCTTCCGCGTAATTTTCTTTGTGCCTATGGGCCACCCCCGATTTAATCCACTTTCCCCTATTAACGAAAATAACCCCGCAGTGATTAATCCACTTAAACGCCTAGCATGAGGAAGTATCCTTGCAGGACTACTAATTACCTCAAATATTACACCCCTTAAAACCCCCGTGATGTCCATGCCTCCCCTCCTAAAACTAGCTGCCCTTGCAGTTACAATTATCGGCCTACTTATTGCCATAGAACTCGCTATATTAACCAACAAGCAATTTAAATCAACACCTGTCTTAAACGTACACAACTTCTCTAATATACTAGGCTTTTTCCCCGCCATTGTACACCGCCTAACCCCTAAATTAGGGCTCGTTTTCGGCCAGGACATTGCTAACCAGATAGTGGATCAAACCTGACTAGAAAAGGTAGGCCCCAAAGCCATTGTATCCTTCAACCAACCATTAGTCTCTACGACAAGTAATATTCAACGAGGAATAATCAAGACCTATTTAACCCTTTTCCTTCTAACACTAGCCCTTATTGTCGCAATGACCCTCGGCACATGGGCCGGCTAATCTCAAGGACTACAAGCAGCGTTAAAAGCAATACCCCCGCACTGATAACTAACAGCCCTCCCCCAGAACCATAAATCATGGCTACCCCGCCCAGGTCACCCCGAAACACCCCCGTCTCCGCAAAACCATCTACTGTAGCTCAAGACGATTCATATCATCCCCCTCAAAGCGCCCCAGCAACTACGGCTACTGCTGCCATGTAGACAAGCCCGTAGCCCAATACAGCCCAAGAATTCCAGCCGACTGGGTGCGGCTCAGAAGCTATTGCTACTGCAAATGCAAATACAACTAGCATTCCCCCCAAGTAAATTAGGAAAAGAATTATAGATAGAAAGGGCGCCCCATGCCCAATTAATACACTACACCCCATCCCGGCTACCACAACTAAGCCGTAAGCAGCATAGTAGGGCGACGGATTAGAAGCAACTGCAACTAACCCCAGCACGAAGAAAAATAAAATAAAATATATAACAAAAGCCATAATTCCTGCCAGGACTTTAACCAGGACTAATGGCTTGAAAAACCACCGTTGTTATTCAACTACAAGAACCATAATGGCCAATCTCCGTAAATCCCACCCCCTCCTTAAAATCGCAAACGATGCTCTAGTAGACCTCCCAGCCCCCGCAAACATCTCTGTCTGATGAAACTTCGGGTCTCTTTTAGGACTCTGCTTAGTAACCCAGATCGCTACCGGCTTATTCTTAGCCATACACTACACATCAGATATTGCTACTGCCTTTACCTCCGTCGCACACATCTGCCGGGACGTCAACTACGGCTGACTTATCCGAAGCATTCATGCCAATGGAGCATCATTCTTTTTCATTTGCATCTACCTTCATATTGGCCGTGGTCTCTACTATGGTTCTTACCTCTATAAAGAAACGTGAACTATTGGTGTTGTTCTTCTACTTCTCGTAATGATGACCGCCTTCGTTGGTTACGTACTTCCTTGAGGACAAATGTCCTTTTGAGGTGCAACCGTCATTACCAACCTTTTATCCGCAGTCCCCTACGTTGGGGGCTCCCTTGTCCAATGAATCTGAGGTGGCTTTTCTGTAGATAATGCAACCCTTACCCGATTCTTTGCATTCCACTTCCTTTTCCCGTTCATTATCGCAGCCGCCACAGTAATTCATCTCCTCTTCCTCCACGAAACCGGTTCAAACAACCCCACCGGTTTAAACTCAAACTCCGATAAAGTCCCATTTCACCCTTACTTCACATACAAAGACCTTTTGGGCTTTGCAGTCCTTCTTACTGCCCTAGCTTCCCTCGCCCTCTTCTCCCCCAACCTTTTAGGAGACCCGGACAACTTTACCCCTGCAAACCCACTTGTTACACCCCCACATATCAAGCCCGAATGATATTTCCTGTTTGCCTACGCCATTCTCCGTTCCATTCCAAACAAACTTGGAGGTGTTCTTGCCCTCTTATTCTCCATCCTAGTTCTCATACTTGTCCCCTTTCTCCACACCTCCAAACAACGGAGCCTTATGTTCCGCCCTGTAACACAGTTTCTGTTTTGGTCTTTAGTAGCTGACGTAATAATTCTGACTTGAATTGGAGGAATACCCGTTGAGCACCCTTTCGTTATCATTGGCCAAGTAGCATCTATTATCTACTTCTCGCTCTTCCTAGTCCTTATCCCAACAGCAGGATGAATAGAAAACAAAGTCCTCGGATGAAACTGCACTAGTAGCTCAGCGTCCAGAGCCCCAGTCTTGTAAACTGACCGTCGGAGGTTAAAATCCTCCCTACTGCTCAAAGAAAGGAGATTTCAACTCCTACCCCTAACTCCCAAAGCTAGGATTCTAGCACTAAACTATTCTTTGCGGCATAATAAATGTCCAGTAAAGGATTTTTTATGTGCATATATGTAATAACACCATATATTTATAGTAACCATATTGTATAATGTACTAGGACATCCATGTATAATAACCTAATCTAGTAAAAAAGCACTCATACACCAACATTTTTCGTTAAAAAAGACTAAAACCTGAATATACCCTTAATTTCACACCTGTGGAATTTGGGGACTAGTCGAAACTTAAGACCGAACACAACGCTCATACAGTCGAGTTATACCAAGACTCAAAATCCCTACAACCTCAAAATTGTATGTAGTAAGAGCCTACCAACCGGTGATTTCTTAATGATAACGGTTATTGAAGGTGAGGGACAAAAATTGTGAGGGTTTCACTCGGTGAACTATTCCTGGCATTTGGCTCCTACTTCAGGGCCATAAATTGATATTATTCCCCACACTTTCATCGACGCTTACATAAGTTAATGTTGATAATACATACGACTCGTTACCCAGCAAGCCGGGCGTTCACTCCAGCGGGTAAGGGGTTCTCTTTTTTTTTTTCCTTTCACTTGGCATTTCAGAGTGCATCCAGCCAACCGAAACGTTCAAAGGGTGAGCACTTTTCTTGCACGCTCGCACATAGTATTCATGTAATAAAACTTTATTAGAAGAATAACATAAATTGTTTTCATGTGCATAAGGATGTGCTTGTTTATTCTATCTTCCCCTTGATCGCCCCTTTTTTTCGCGCGAAAAACCCCCCTACCCCCCTAAACCCCTAAGGTTGTTAAGACCCCTGAAAACCCCCCGGAAACAGGACAAACCTTTGGTAGCTTAGTAAAGGTGATTACTTTCAACCCAGAATACCAGTAGTCTTCCCCAAGACTTACCATCTATTGAAATATTAAAATATTATAATAATGTTAATATTTTTCCCAAGGGCACCAGCGATTTGCCCCAGACTTAACAGCTACTACATAAATATAGCTTTGACCTAAAACGCCAGAAGTCCCCCCCTCCTTAAACCTGCCACCTACAGAGATATTATAATAATGTCAATATTTTTTACCTAAGACACCACTAGTCCGCCCCACACTTACCAGCCACTATAAAACTATAATATAGTAATGTTTTTTACTGAAACACCAACAGCCCGCCCCACACTTACCAGCTATAGCTGGAATATAGTTTTGAACCAAAACCCAGGTAGTTTTTTTGAGGCTGACTACCTACTATAATGTTATAATATTATAATAGAATGTCAATATCACTCCCTAAAGGGGCCGACAGTCCACCCTAGACTTACCAGGTGTTTCAGAATGGGGACTTTCAAGTCGAAACCCCCTGGTTTTCCAAAGACTAGTTAACTATTGCCTCCTTTCATGGTCAAAATACCACTATTTAAATTATTTTAAGTATTTTCAATATTACTACTACCACGGCCCTACAAAACCAAAACTTAAAAACCTCGCCGTACATCCGAGAACTATTTTATTTTGTAAACAACGCTAAACCTAGCCTCAGAAAAGCATTTACCT